AACCAAGCCTCCACAATTTCAGAATCTCCCTGCCGAATGGCCTGTTCTCCTCGGTCAGAATAGGTGAGCAAATTCCTTCCATTAGAACCGTACTTGAGAGTTTCCTACCTCATACGGCTCAGCAGTCAATTCTTTTGGTGTCCCATTTTTTTCTCGAGTTAACCAAAAAAGGTTAATTCGATGAGTTTCAAACTTTAATTTTGATTAATAAAAACAATCCGTTTTATCTTTTCTCCCACCTTCAGAAGAATAAAATGTAGGCATTCTACTATCGTTATAATTTTCTGAAAGGTAACTATCTCGGTTTTATCTTATCTATATATAGAATCTTTGAAAAAGACCTTCCCTCATAAGAAAGACTTACTATCTTTGGGATCTGATACTACACCGCTGCTCAATACTTTAGGGGATCGACTCTGTTACATAAGTTGATTCCTAACTTATGTCTCATATTCATATTATGAGATAAGTAAGCAGTTCTTATTGTATCGGCCAAAAATCGCGATAATTGATCTTTACGATGCTTCCTCTATCAATTAGATCTGTTATCCATAGAAGCAAGTATCTAGGCATATTTTTTTATTCATATTTTGACTTCTATGAAGTTACTTTATTTGCTACAGCTGATAAAAATCGTTGTTTTGGACGATGCATATGTAGAAAGCCTATTTATAGTGAATTTATAGTAAATTTTGGTCTTTTTTTTTTTTTTCTTTCTATAGTGGAGATAGTCGCACGTAATGACAGATCACGGCCATATTATTTAAAGCTTGTGGTAAGAAAGGGTTTCGTTCTAGTGCCCGAAAATAATATTCCAAAGCTTTTGTGTGTTCTCCGTTACTTGTGTGAATAAGACCTATATTATAGAGTATATAACTTCGATCATAGGGATCAATTTCTAACCGCATAGCTTCGTAATAATTCTGTAAAGCTTCTGCATAATTTCCTTCGGATTGAGCAGACATTCGTTACGGTCGTCATTCAATTCAAAGAATCTCCGTTCCAGAACCGTACGTGAGATTTTCATCTCATACGGCTCCTCCCTTATGTGCATAATGAAAATAATACATAGAATAAAATAAGGAGTAAAATATTCTCATTATGAACTGAGCGTGGCTAGTGTTTTTACAAGAAATCTCTAGCCAACCTTTCTGCAAAAGATCTTTTCTTAACATCAAGCATGCTGATACTAGATAAAAATATTAAGTTAACTCCAACAATTTCTTTGTCCTCAATCTTTCTTAATCTCTAGGAATTAGTCACTTCAACAGTCTTCGATGGTTATACGGGTATCCAAAGTACGAACGAGATGGATGTTTGTTGTCCCAACCATTCTTCTTAGTTCCGATCCCAAAAAAGAAAAAAGGAGATAATTTATAACAAAGTTTTCATGTTGTTGATTCCTAGGCGTAGTGCTTCTTCCTCTATGCCGACTATAGGTACTAGTTGGGTAGGGTTAACCTGCAATACGCAAACCCATAGACCTTAGTGTAACCTTTCGTTCAATGCTAGAATTGGCAATTGAAGCATCTGAGGCTGCATTAATCGGGGATACCCGACAGAAGGAATTGTTTTATTTATAAACTTAGAAACTTCACCTTCAACAAGCGTAGAGTCGAGTTCTTTCAAATCTTTCTATCCCGACTAATGTGTCTTTCTCCTAAGACTTGAAGCGATAAATAAATAAAAATCAAACCACACCATCTCTGTAATAAGTAAATGCCTCCTTTTCTCCCGAAGTTGTCGGAATTATTTGTAATAAGATATTGGCTACAATTGAAAAGGTCTTATCAATAAAATTTCCAGTTATCCGGGATCTAGGCATAGGTAGCAATCCATTTTTTAATGTCTTTTAATTACCTCTCATGAGAAAACGATCCCACAAAAAAGTAGTTCTACAGTACAAAATAACATAAAAACAGACTGAATTAAAAAAAAAAAAAAATAGACTGAGCATTTGAGACGTTCCAATCCAATGATTTAAACCGATATAAATAATATAAATATCAAAAAAGGACGGAAGGGCCTGTTTTACAAACACAAATATCTATCGATCGTTATTGTTTTTAATCTTTATTTAACTTTAACAAAGAGTTTGTCATAAAAAAAAATATCTTTATCCCCCAATTTCGAAGGAAAGTTCTTTATTTGAATTTGATTCAAAATTTTCTATTTTTCTTTTTTTTATAGTTCGAATTGATTGTACATACCATATTTACTCAACAATCTAATACGAATGATTCGCGATTCACTCAGTTTCTGGGACATAATCATTATGTAGGAGAGATGGCCGAGTGGTTCAAGGCGTAGCATTGGAACTGCTATGTAGGCTTTTGTTTACCGAGGGTTCGAATCCCTCTCTTTCCGTACCTTCACTTAATTTATCAATATTATACTGATTGCAATGTATCAAATCCCATAACCACATAACAATGGATACCTTTATTCCAACAGTTAGACCTTTCCTTTATATAGATTCTCTATTCCTAATTTCTGCGTT